CTTTTTTTTCTTCAAAAAAAAAAAAAAAATAATGTGCCTACAGTAAAAGGACTAATCAGTTATTTCTTTCATCGCTCCAAACATGCCAATATTGGCACTAATGGTACGTAAATGTAACTCCTTGTTCAAACAACTATTCAGAGTTCCGAGCGCTCCTTGTAAAGCTTGTTGGAAAACCCGTTGTCGGACTTGATTAATTGCTCTTTGTTGTTCAAAATGAATGGTTTCATTTTTGTAATTTTCTAATTGATCCAAAGTCTTATAAGTTGAATTAATCAAATTGAATTTTTCTCGTTCTATCTCAGAGTATCCATTCACTCGAAACTGATCTGCTTCTATTTCTATTTTTCGTAACCGGGCCCGGGCTTTTTCCAGCCGTTCAATGGCCCCTCTCTGCAGTTCTTCTGAATTTCGAATACTATTCAAAATCCTCAGTTTGCGATTATCTAATAAATCACTTAATGAAAGTAGATTATCTTTCCATTCATCTCAAAACTTCGATGATCCCTTCCCGAACCAAACATGAATTTTTCGATTCATTTGGCTCTCCCACTCAATTACGTCAACTACTTATGTATGGGGGGGGTTCCCATATCTTTTTTTAATGTAATGAGCCTATCCTCTCCCTCTCTTCTCTATTCATATTCCAAAATGAATCTTGCGACTGATCCCTAATCCAAGAACAGAATATTCGGAGGACTCTTCTGACCAAATCAAAATATATAATTGTCAGCAAAGTTGTTTCTTTTTTTCTTCAAATCCAAAGAATTCTTCTTACTTTATATGGAGGTCATCGATTCAGCATAAATAAGGGTTGGTTGAAATACCTATTTTTCCAATATTTTCCAATCAAATTTCCAATACCAATAAAAGGCTCAAATCTTTTTATCAACATGAGTGTTTTATATCGAAAAAAAAAGTCCAATAATTATTATTAATTATTCATTTATTAATTATTCATTTTGAAAACATTTCTATTCTATAGTAAAACATAGTAGTAGAAAGAGTACCGTGCTGTGTCTGGACTTCAAACTTTAGCTTTAACCATGTTAATGGTCCCACATTATTGGTTTGGTTGATAGAGAATCAAAATAGATTTACCAACAAATCACGAAATGCTATGGTTCTTAAATATGATTTGAAATTTATTCAGAAGTAATTCGCGGAATCATGCACCCTTTTCCCTTTGGTCCTAGTTATAACGAAAAAAAGTGCAGCTGGTTGGGTCCAGCCTATTCTTGAAATAAACAACTCGCACACACTCCCTTTCCAAAAAAGATCAATACACCAAGCACTACACTTAGATTTATTGGATTTGTTGCTAAAATATCGGTATTAAGCCCGAAACTCCCGGCGAATGGCCAGTTAACCAAAGAAACGAAAGAATCGGTTACATTTTTCATATGATCTCCTCTTTTAGATAGACTAAAAAAAAAAAAAAAGAACGCAGTTCTTTTTTTTTTTCTTTTTCTACGTAATATATATTTATTTAATTTATTTGTTTTTTTAGTAATTTACCTATTTCGAAACAGGGTCAAAAATTCGATTTCGAAATCCTTTCTTTGAATTGGCAATTGGGGATTCCCGATAAGAGGGATACTTATTAGTATTAGGGGCCGGGACTCCTGTCCATTGCAAAACCCCTCGTTTGTTGCAGCATCACTTAAAAAGAGGGTTTCCTTTAGACTAAGAAAGGGAAAGAAAAAGGCGAACTGGTATGCCTATCCTAATTCCCCATCCTCAAATCAGTCCTTCCAATTGGAGGAGTTAAATCTTGATAGAATTCAAAAAAGCCAGAAACACGGATATAATAAATAAGAGAAAAAAAATAAGTAAATTGCCCTTCCTATTTCTAGGATTAAACAAAAGGATTCGCAAATAAAAGTGCTAATGCTACAACCAGCCCATAAATTGTTAAAGCTTCCATAAAAGCCAGACTAAGCAATAAAGTACCTCGTATTTTTCCCTCTGCCTCGGGCTGTCTCGCGATCCCTTCTACTGCCTGGCCCGCAGCAGTACCTTGACCAACTCCAGGTCCAATAGAAGCAAGCCCAACAGCCAACCCAGCAGCAATAACGGAAGCGGCAGAAATCAGTGGATTCATGATAAGTCCCTCGCACTAAAATAAAGAAAAACTAAAGAAATCGTTAATGATACAATCGTCCAATAAATTATGACTTAATTATTCCGTCACTAGGATTCGCCCAGCCGAAGTAACTAAGAACTCCCAATTGGCGTAATAATAATATTATTATTGAACCATCAAAACTTTTTAGATATCTCTTTTTTAGTTTCGATCCACAGGCACAACACAGGATTTTTGTAAATCCATACGACTTTTGTTCTTCCATTTCTTTTTTCGGAACCCTTTTTTGAATTCTTCGTTCGTTTTCTTTCTTTCATCTCTTTATTTTTATTGATTCAATTCCCAGTCAAAGCATCAAAGCAAAGACGAAATCGAACAATTTCTAAATTTCTATTAGAATCCCTATCGAAATTCACAATAATCACAAGAGTAGGGTGGATTAGATATATCTTTAGTTCATATATAACTAGCAATATCTAATATCCCATATACATGTCTTTCTTACAGAACGTAAACCAACTATTAATATCTTAGACTCCAAGTATTCGTATCTTAAAGTCAATCGTATTCTCGAACCCCTTTTAAAACTCAAAAAATACACAAGAGTTGGCATTTGATTCCATATACCTAATTATGTACCCCTCGCCGAATCACCCCGTTTTTTATAAATCTCTTTTTTTTTTTTTCTATTCCTTTTCGTTATCATTATCCACCAGGCTACAATCGAAATAGACGAATTCATTGGGGCGAATCATTGCATAGAACTAAATATCAGTATTTGATTGAGGTACGGCCATGCAATTTATTATATTAATATTCTCTTTTGGTCAATCGTTGAATTGAAGAATTGACTAAAATCAACTAAAAGGGGAATTATTTTATAAAGCATCTTTCTTTTCTTTTTTTTTAATCACCCGCCTGTGATACTATAAGAATTTTTATTCAACTTATCACTCTTGGTATTTGCTATTCGAATTGAATGAACAAAAATGAACAAAACAATATAAAGAAAATATTAATTGGCGGGGAGAGGGGGGGATGATATAATAAGGCCAAAGAGGAATTTGAGGAAAAAGATCCTTTAGATCTCTTTCCTACAATTCCCCAATATCGTAATTTTTTTTCTACGACTCTTGATCGTATATGCGGTATTTGTAGATTTATGTTTGGATATGTATTTTTCCTAAGTAGAAGTATAAGTAGATTATCTTGAGTTACGCATCCATTGCCTTTGTTCTAAGCTACAAAAAAAGACTATTTCGAAAACGAGTCAATGATGTCCCTCCATAGATTCGCCTATATAAGCCGCAGCTAAAGTTGCAAAAATAAGAGCTTGAATACCGCTTGTAAATAATCCAAGGAACATGACGGGTATAGGAACCACTAAAGGTACTAAAGAAACAAGAACAACAACTACTAATTCATCGGCTAATATATTCCCAAAAAGTCGAAAACTAAGTGATAGAGGTTTTGTGAAATCTTCTAAAATGTTAATGGGTAAAAGAATTGGAGTCGGTTGAATGTATTTACTGAAATAGCCTAATCCCTTTTTGGAAAGACCCGCATAGAAGTATGCTATTGACGTGAGCAAAGCTAAAGCAACGGTAGTATTTATATCATTCGTGGGTGCGGCTAACTCCCCATGAGGTAACTCTATGATTTTCCAAGGTAAAAGAGCACCTGACCAATTAGAAACAAAAATAAAAAGAAACAGAGTTCCAATAAAGGGAACCCATGGGCCATATTCTTCTCCAATCTGAGTTTTGCTCACGTCTCGAATGAATTCAAGGACATATTCGAAGAAATTTTGAGTGGCAGTCGGAACGGTTTGTGGATTCCGAACGGCTATAAAGGCTGAACCTAATAAGATAGCAATTACAACCCAAGAAGTAATAAGTACTTGGGCATGGACCTGGAACCCACCTATTTGCCAATAGAAATGTTGGCCTACTTCCACACCGGATATATCGTATAACCCCCTTAGTGTATTCATGGAACATGATAGAACATTCATATTGCCCTCTGACCGAAATAGAAATTTAAAAAGAATTATTTTGATTCAACCATCTTCTTTTCGACTTGTCTACTTGAATTGTATATTTTGAATATCTGCTAATTGCATAATATCCACCAGGTTTGTCTCTTTTCTTTTGTGCAATTCAGGAATAGTACCCAATCCATAAATCTATGGAGTTACCAAAATAATTTATTTATCTTATTATTAATCAAGGATTTCGTATATAGCTAGAGCGACCCTCACAAATTGCGAATACTAATTTGTTAAGAATTAATCGGATTGAGGCTATAGCGTCATCGTTTGCTGGAATCGAAATATCTGCGAGATCGGGGTCACAATTTGTATCGATTAAACAAATTGTTGGAATTCCCAAAGTGATACATTCTCGAAGAGCCGTATATTCTTCTTGCTGATCAACGACGATTACAATATCGGGTACCCTCGTCATATATTTAATCCCGCCCAGATACGTTTGCAGACGCGATAATTGTCTCTTCAAAATAGCGGCATCCCTTTTGGGAAGACTGTCGAGTCTCCCCCCTTTTTGTTCCGTTCTCAAATCCCTGAACTTGTGAAGTCGCGTTTCTGTAGTGGACCAATTGGTTAACATACCGCCGAGCCATTTTTGATTAACATAATGGCACCGAGCCCTTATTGCAGCTCGCGCGACTAAATCAGCTGCTTTATTTTTAGTACCAACAATTAAGAATTGTTTTCCCCTACTTGCTGCATCAAAAACTAAATCACAAGCTTCTGATAAAAACCGAGCAGTTCGAGTCAGATTTGTAATATGAATACCTTTATGTTTTGCAGATATATAAGGTGCCATTCTAGGATTCCATTTCCGAGTACCATGACCAAAATGAATTCCTGCTTCCATCATCTCTTCCAAATGGATGTTCCAATACCTTCTTGCCATTTCTCCCCCACTTCCTCTTTTTTTTTTAAGAGACGAGGCGCCCTGAAATAAATAATTGTTCCGAGGGAACCTTCTCTTCTACCAGAGAGTGACCATTGATACACGACCCAGGCCATTCATTACTTTCTATTCATTATTATCCTTCGTTCTATTCATTATTATCTTTCTTTTCGTACCATTAAAAAATCAAATGATCACAAATAGTTAAAAGAATTCGCTCCTAGGACTCATTAAACCCTCTAAGCAATTGTGCTCTGATGTATCATGGAAAGTCGTTGAAATGCACGAGTCAAATAATTCTCTGTGGTGTAAGAAAATATCTCTCATTTCCCCCCCGAATAAATTCCCTTTTTGTCTTTCCAAAAGAATGTTGTTATGCTGCCTTGAACAGTGGACTAATCCTTTGAATCCGGTACCGACTGGTATTATCCCCCCCAGAACAACGTTTTCTTTCAGGCCTTTCAACCAATCGATACGACCTCGGAGAGCAGCTTTTGCTAAAACTCGCGTGGTTTCTTGAAAACTTGCTTCGGATATAAAACTTTGAGTATTCAGAGACGCTCTCGTTATTCCCAATAAGATAGCTCGATAACAGATCACTTCTTCCAAAGCGCGCCCCATTCGTTCCGCTCGTAACAATCCAATCAGTTCGCCGGGTAAAAAAAGATTAGACATTCCATCTTCGGAAACTAAAACTTTTGATGTTATTTGACGTACAATAATTTCTATATGCCTATTATGGATCTGCACCCCCTGCGATCGATAAACCTTTTGGATCTTATTAACCAAAGAGATACGACTTTGCACTATAGTTAGCTCAGCACCAATCAAGAATCCCCAGGGAATCCCAAGAATTCTTGTTATACTCGCGTTCCAACCCTCAACTCTCTTTTCTAGGTTCATCGATATTGAATCAAGCGAACGCACTTCTAACACCTGTTCTACTTTTGGAAGACCCTGCGTTATATCACCAGATCTCGATTTTTCATATATAAATGTAACTAATGTATCCCCTTCGTAAAGGATTGCTCCATAATGCCCATGAACAGTTGCTCCAGGAGTAGCCAAATAAGGCTTAGCTGATCGTATTACTACAGAGTTAACTTGAACAATTAAAACTTGACCGGATTTTAGGTATGGTCCCCTTTTGGTTATACGTACATTTTCACAAAGAAACTGCCCAAGACTAATTATCGGGGACATTTCCTCACAATAATTAGGCTGGAGAAAATACCAATTCAAATTAAATGGATTCAAAAGGATCTTACTATCTGTATCAGGATTATAAATTTCCCCGGTTTCGTCCATTAAATAATATTTAAGTACTTGAAAAGGCTGTTTTAAATTGTCAAGTTTCAAATATTTAGTTACCGAGATATGATTATGAGTTATTAAATAGTAAAATGAATAAAAATTCGCAATTTGAAGGAATGTTCCTAAGGGTCCCAACGAAGTCTTAATTGGAGTTAGCGAATCTTTTTGAATTGGAATTGATTGTTTTATCACATTGTGATATTTTACATCGTTCAATGGACCCATTCGAAAATAATTAGATGATGATAAAATTATCAAAACTTGGCATTCCTTATTTTTATTCAACAACGTACGAATAGTTCCTTGATTTTGTCTAAGCGATTGTTCAACCCCTGCCTTGCCAAACACGGAATAAAACGGATTGCTATTGGTGCGAGCTGAACCATTATCAGAAATTAATCCTGAACCCGACGGATGATCCCTTTTTCTGAGATACGAAATATTGGATTTCACTAAGTTGATTCTTAGGAAATTTCGAATCAGACCATTTGTACGTACTTCAACAAAGGAAGCACAAACCTCTTCGACGGAAGAACTTTTGTTGTCTTGGTCCCAATTCAACACTAAACACGTCCGAACTAATTGAAGACTTGTATCAGAAATTCCCCCAGCGGCTTTGCCCTTCCCATAAAGGACATAATTGACAACTCGAAATTGCATATTATCCTTTTCCCGCAGCGGATCCTGGGGAAAGAGTGTTGCTAAATTTATACCGTTCGCTATTTCATATGTGACTACGGGTCGAACCAAAACAAAAGACTTTTTCTTTGTAGGTGTGATCCGTTGAACATAGATCCACTTTTTCAATTTTTTTGATTCCTTAGTGGCTTCCTTAAGTTTTGTTTTTTCACTTTCTGGCGGTATCAGGATGCCACTGTGTCGGGATATCTTATCTATCTCTCCGGGAAAATGGATATCTCCCGAAAATATTTTTAGTTCAACCCCTCCCCTTTTTCTCTCCATTCGGACCAATCCGCCCACCCGGCTTCGTATATTTAAAGTGATTTGTGTGTCTACTCCAATGATACTATTATTCCGTACCATTAGGTAAGAAGATTCGGGAAAAATATGCACTTCCTCCGGAATGAAAAAAAGGCGATCTATTTTCATTTGGTATTTTGGCTTAATTTTTTTGAGTCCTCGATACTCAATCAAGTCCTCTTTTTTAACGATTGAATGCGCCCCCAGAGTCCCCCATTTAGTAATTCCGGAACTCTTTCTTCTGTATCGAGGATCGTCGAAATAAGCAAGAATACTATTTCTACGGAAAATACCCCTTACGGGTATTTCAATCGAGATACCTGAATGGGGCATTAGCTCTTTCTCTTGCTCTTGAATCGAGTGGAATGGAATAAGAAATCCATTTCTTTGCCTTTTTGCCAATAAATCCGAATTTGCGTGGAGAATTGCAGGATGGATGAGATTACAATGACCAGTACTTATGATTCTATTAAATCCCGAATAATCAGACATCTCAAGAATTCGACCTTTTTTTTTAGCAGAAAAATCAGAACTAAAAAATTTGTGTCCCGTTTGATCATTATTCACTGAGAGCGAGAGGCTAGAAATCTCTCTTCGTTCGACAGAAAGAGAATGAATATTCATTTGATCTTGATCCTTGTGGAGTGAAAAAGAAACTACACTAGATCTGCGTGAACCCCCCGACAATATCCATAAATGGCTTGTTTTTGGCAAGAGGTGGACATTACTATATGTAAATTCGGGTGCATGGTACACATCAGTACTCCAGTGCATTTCTCCCTCTGAATCAGAATAAATATGTTTTCGAACCCTCTCTTTAAAATTCAAAGTGTATGCTCCCGCCCGAATCTCAGCAATCACTTGTTCTGATTCGACATATTGATCATTTTGAACTAAAAGAAAACTTTTTGGTGGAATAGTCACATTGTGCATAATATCTTCACCCTCAATAATTACATCCAAATCTATAGAACATAGAAAAGCCGGATGCCCGTGACGTGTGCGCGTGGGATGAACCAAATCCTCATTGAATTTGATTTTACCATTAGAAGGGGCTCGTACATGTTCTGCAGTGCCCCCCGTAAATACGCCGCCGGTATGAAAAGTTCTTAATGTTAGTTGAGTCCCTGGTTCTCCAATAGATTGACCCGCAATAATACCTACGGCTTCCCCCAATTCAACCAGGTCACCATGAGTCGGACTCCGACCATAACATAATCGACAGATCCACGATGTACTCCTACAAGTAAAGGGGGTTCGAATAGATATTGCTTGTGTTCGAAGGGTTATGAGTCGATTGACAAGTCCAATCCCAATATCTTGATTTCTAATGGCAATGGATCGCTGGCCCATATATATATCGTCCGCTAATACACGACCAATTAATGTTTGGCTAAAAACCCTTTCCGACATCATCCTATTTTGATTTTGAGGACTCACAGAAATTCCTCGGACAGTGCCACAATCTGTTCTACGTACAATAATGTGTTGAACTACTTCAACAAGTCTGCGCGTAAGATATCCAGCATCTGATGTTCGGACAGCGGTATCGACAACCCCCTTGCGGGCTCCATAGCAAGAAATGATATATTCTGTTAAAGAAAGCCCTTCGCGTAAATTACTTTGAATGGGTAAATCAATCATTTGCCCTTGGGGATCAGACATTAATCCTCTCATACCCACCAATTGGTGTACTTGAGATGCATTTCCTCTAGCCCCCGAAAAAGACATTATATGGACTGGATTAAAAGGCTCAGTCATCCTAAAATTAGGATTCATTTCTTGTCGCAAATATTCACTTGTAGCATACCATATCTCAATGGATTGTCGTAGTTTTTCTATCGCGTGTACATTCCCATAATGATAGTGTTTTTCCAAAATAAAACTTTGTTGTTCAGCATCTTGGACTAGCCATCGCTTAGAAGGTATCGTTAAAAGATCATCAATGCCTAATGAAATAGATGTAGCAGTGGCTTGCTGGAACCCCAGGGTCTTTACTTGATCCAGGATGTGGGATGTATATGCCATTCCGAAGTGATCTATTAACCTGCTAATAAGTCGTTTAATGGCAGTTCCATCTATCATTTTATTGTGAAAGACCAGACTCACCCGTTCTGCCATAAGTACCTCCGTATTCCGCTGAGTAGGATTCGCCAATGGATTTTAGTCAATGAGTGGAAAACTTCCTTTTCTCGATCTTGATTCGCGTAGAAAGGTCAGCAATGGTGGTCATACTTGAACCGGAAAGGCCCAAGGAGTCGTAGAATTACTTAGTTTAGACACCAGATGATTAGGTACCATATGAGCAGGCCCGGCAAAACCCTTGTATAGCTTCTTCGATTTCTCGATAAAGAGAAATATGGCCCACGGTGGTTCGAATGTATATAGAAAGAATTTCTTTTTTTACACTTCGTACTATTAGATAATGCCCATAAATCTCATGAGAGGTACCCAAAGATTCATAGTGAACTTCGATGGGAGCTTCCCTTGAAGCAATAAGGCGTTGATCTAATCGCCACCGAAGCCACAACGGACTATCTAAATTGATTCTTTTCTGCCGATAAGCTCCAATTGCATCATAGGAATTACAAAAAAGGGGTTCTTTCGTATACGTATAGCTATTATCGTCAATTCTTTCATCTGGATAATTTCTTCGATTCCATGTATTATACCTATTTGCACA